TGGAATTCTCAATTCATCCATAACTGCATTAGTCGAAACAACAATTTTGATCAAACCACATAGTTTCGTTTGTTTACTTGTTGTGGGTCATGTATCGTCTCAAGATTCATCCAACGGAATCCCACTTACACTTACTTCGATTCTATTTAGATATGGTGTAGACATATAATGCTATTATACAAATCAAACTCTCTCCTACCTTGCCTCGGGTTTTCTATCAAACAAAAAAAGGAATTAAGGAATTTTTTTTAAAGAATATTTTAAATAATATGAATTGAAATTGAAATAATATTCAAACAATATTATTCAAATAAGATTAAATGAAATATTAAACATAAAGAATTTCAATATTCTATTAATATAATAGAGCCAAAGAGGAGGTCTGGCCCATTTTTTCTCTCTCTCTCTTTTTTTTTTTTTCTTAGTGATTTAGAATATAGTCAGTAGTCAGATGTAATAGAATTTCTAGGAATTTCCATCTCGGGATTTATGGTATATTCTACGTGGCTGTGTTGGTGTATTCTTTTCATTAAGATCCGGATAGAGGATTATTGTTTCTATTGATTTGATACGGATACGAAAACGGAATGCATCGACCGATTCGATAGACAAAATCTCCCCATCCCAAAACCAACTCATAGAACATAGAAATAGAAGAGGGTGCGTTGATACATTTAGGACCAATTCATTGTCTCTAAAACAATGAATTGGGATTGTTGTTCTGCCAAAAGGCGATACGTCGGGGGATTCCTAACTCATTCAAGTTCAAATGGGCCCTAATCTTTTTAGATAAAGTCTGCATTGGTAGAATTGGAATGATGAACAAATTGGATTGGGTAGATTGGAATAAAAAAAAAGAAGTTATAAGTTTAAGTATTGTACAGAAAAATGACTACTTGCTTTGCTAAGCCGGTTATACGAAGAAAAGCCTATTGTACAATGAAACTTACCAAAGAGCTTCGTTTTTGAAACTCTGGCTTTTCTACAAATACAAGAACAAGAATAGGTTCTAGATAATGTAACTTACTATTAGATTGAATTTGGATTTGATTTGGTTGGGTCAGGTTGGAGTTTTTCTTGAGCCAGGCTCATGTTATGATTTTGACTTCATAAATTGACTTGGGTATACCAAAGCAAAGGTGTATCACTAAATCTTGGATCATGGACAAATAAAAGAGGAAAAAGGCCGTATGTCATTCACAGACGAAGATTAATGAAGAAGAATGGGTTTGTTTATCCGAGATTTGAAAATACCGATCCGATTGGATCCATTGGAATAAATTATCGTTTTCAAGCCCCGAGGGATCTCCGTGATCCTGTGGGAATGATTCCATTTCTATGGAACAATCAACCGGCCGGTCACACGCACTAATTAGGAAATGAATAAAAAAATGTATAGGGCTATACGGACTCGAACCGTAGACCTTCTCGGTAAAACAGATCAAACTTATTATTATCGAAATGATTCGAACTGTTTCAAAGACCCAACATGCGTTTTTTTTTTGCATTGGGCTCTTTCATTAACTGATAAAAAGATCGGCTAGTCCACCATATTTTTTCTTGACAGGAAGATAACGAGATGGCTCCATGCGCTCGGATTCATTATTTGAATTCTGATCCGGGAGCAATACCAAAGTGTTTCAAAGAAGGGTTACCCTGACGTAGGTCTGCCTCCGGCCTAGATCAACCTAAGTTAAATGGAGTCTCTATCAATCCGCCCCAAGAGTCAAATATGATACTTCATACACCTTAAAGTTCATAGGACGAAAAGAGGTTATTTTGAGGTCCTTATCCTCATTATGCCTAGCATTGAAGGGACTGGGTATTCACCTTATCAATGATCAAACCAATGATGGGTTCTATTTGGTACCTGAATTGGCACCTGAATCGGACCGAACAAAATATTTGTCAGGCTATTGTTCTCTTGTTCCCTCGAATCCATGGAGTAAGACATCGATTTCTCAATAAGATCAATTCTGTTGATTGTATGATGGACTCCTCTGAAAAAGCATTGGCGCGCGTGTAAACGAGGTGCTCTACCTAACTGAGCTATAGCCCTTGTCATAGACATATTAACATCTAGATAATTTCTTGTCAAGATGGATATTCCATAATCCCACATGATAACTCTCCGATTCGTTTCCTGCCAAGGATTGGTATTGCTGAGAAGTAATATTCCGTCTATAATCCCCGATGTGATGGGTCCCATTTTTTCTTTCTCTTTGTGATGATAAATGACCTACTTAACCCAGTGGTTAGAGTATTGCTTTCATACGGCGGGAGTCATTGGTTCAAATCCAATAGTAGGTAGAACTTATTAGATACCGGAGTCGATGGTATCTAATAAGTTTTTCTACCCACCTTCTTCTCTTTTTTTTTTATGGATTTTGTACCCTTTCCCTATTATACCCCCACTACTCATATTTGTATTTGTTTTTTTTTTTTTGTTCGTTACATCAGATTACAATTGATTGTATCCAATTGGCGGAATCCAAATATG